TAAGAACCCGACGGGATTCCCTTCTTTGTTTGTCTGATTCGAGGGGAAAGGGCCCGTTGGGTTCTTAAGAATCAGAGTCTTTTTTTTTCGTCTAAATGACAAAGTTGATTTAGTTTTCTACTGTTCCAAAAAACTCCATTCCATTTTTTCTGATTGATGATCCTTTTGAAAAATGAACTTCATTGATTGATTCACCTGCTCGTTGATAGTATCTATGGGTACTTTACAAGTTATAATAAGGGAGGAATTACTCAATTTTCGGATTATCTATATTTCTGTAGATTAGATATCGTACAAATACTTTTCTATACTCTTAACTTTCATTCTAATTTAGATTTTATTTTCTTATCTCAGAAAGATTTCAATTTTTTATAAGTTCATTGAATAACTTCTATTTAATCAAATTAAATGAGATTCCCCCCTTTTTTTTTGTTTGTCCACTACTTTATTTTTATTGTACGTAATAAATAAAAAAAGGAAGTTCTGATACATCTGAAAACCGACACCAAGACTAGGAATTTTTGACGAACAGGATCAAAAATCATTACTCTTTCGACACAAGAAGGGGAATTTTCTCTACCCCTATTCTTGTGTCGAAGAATAGGAAGACAAATAATCCCTCCTAGAATCATTTGTTGCCCGCATTTATAGTTCCACACTTACTTATGGGACTATCTATCCCAATCTTATTCTATTTGAAATAGAATAAGATTGATAATTGAAATCCGGCATATAGTATAGTAACATAGTCGTACGAATTAAATTTGGCTAAAAAAAACAAAGAAAGCGTTGGTAAAGTCAAATAAAATAGTCTTCTTCAAAAAAGATCTACCTATATCTGATATGACTAGGAATGCGGTACAAGAGATTCCCCGAAGCTCGTAGAAAAATAGTATAAACAAGTAAATAAAAGGTTTTTCATAATTTCAGTTTTTTTTGATGATACATAATCGACAACAATAATTTGTTTCTTTTTACGAACTTGATGTCGATAAATCGGCGAGTCTAGAAATTCATTTCGGCCAATTGAACCTTCTCGAACTGTTTCTTTTTAAGAACCAAAAAGATTTGTGCCAAAATAACAGATGCCAAGAAGAATAAAAGACCTTGGACACGTAATGGATCTTGAAGTACTATTTCTGCATCTCCCTGACCAAATCCACCCACATTAGGATTACTCGTTAATGGTTGATCAAATCTGATGGATTCACCTTCTGAAACAAGAAGTTCTGGTCCAGGAGGGATAATATCAACCACTTGACCTCCATCCGACGGATCTGTTATGGTTATTTCGTACCCCCCCTTTTCTTTTCGTATGATTTTACTTACTATACCCGCTCCTGTAGCATTATAAACTGTATTGTTACTCTTGCTTCCGTCGGGATAAATCTGACCCCTTCCCCTATTTCCCCCTACGTACATAGGATATTTTAAGAAGTGAACATCCTTCTTAGTAGCGGGGTCGGGGGAAAGAATAGGAAAGGTGATTTCGCTATATTTCTGACCAGGGACAGGCCCTATCACAAGAATATTTTTTTGATTAGGGCGGTAGCTCTGAAAAGACAAATTGACTATCTTTTCTTTCATCTTGGGAGAAATACGATCGGAAGGAGCTAATTCAAACCCCTCCGGTAAAATAAGAACAGCCCCTACATTCAAACCCCCTTTCTTACCATTAGCAAGAACTTGTTTCACTTGCTTATCATAAGGAATTCGAACAACTGCTTCAAATACAGTATCAGGAAGTACCGCTTGTGGAACCTCAATATCCACGGGCTTATTAGCTAAATGGCAATTGGCACATACAATACGCCCAGTCGCTTCTCGTGGATTTTCATAACCCTGCTGCGCAAAAATGGGATATGCACTTGAAATGGATGTTCGAGTCATGATATATATCATGAGCGATACGGAAATAGATCGAGTAATCTGTTCCTTTATCCGAGAAAAAGTATTTCTAATTTGCATGGTCTAATCATTGATCCGAAAATTTCTACAATAAATTGGGTAGGTCACTCGTATAGTTCCCTATCCACGATTCTGCTATTTACTGGAATCATTTTACTGGAATGCTATAGGATGAAAATCCCCCGGGTAGAAAGTTTTTAATGCTTATGTAGAACTACACATAAAGAAACATTCTAATTTGATTAGATTAATATCGGTGGATCATTTATTAATCATTCATTGAATGATAAATAACTACAAGTGACGGAGATAGGCGATTTAAATAACGGAAAATCCAATATTTTAAAATAGTATCGAGAATAACTGGAAAAGTGGAAACAAGACCAGATATGATTTGATCATTATGAACAAATCCAAAATCCTTGTAGACAGAACCAATCATTAGTTCCCAACCGTGGGGTGAATGAAATCCGATACATAAATCCATTAATAAAAGAATCGAAAAAGCTTTTACTGTATCGCTTACGTTATATAGGAATTCCTGAGCCCAAGAGTTAAGAATAACAAGTTCTTCATTACCTAAAATGGAATAACAGCTTAGAATAGCAAAACATATTATATTTGTCGAGAAGTGCAAAATCATATGGATACGATCCTCATTGTGTATCTTGATTAATTGGATCGTTTCCTTGTGGATTCCTATAGGAAGCTTTTGTAGATGTATTTCCGAGTATTCCTTGAGCAGTTCGTCCAAGAAGAGGATTTCCTCTAATTCTATGAACTTTTCTAAAATACTTTTTTCTTGAATATCATTCAAAAAGATTTCGGATTGATCAGTATTCGACCAATTAGTAACCCAAGATTCCATACTTTTAGTAAATGATGAGAGAGAAATCCAACAGGACAAAAACACTATAGATGCAAGATACAAAAGAGGAATGAATGCTTTCTTTTTTGCCATTTTTCGTCTGTGAATTATTAATTAACCCACTTCATTCGTCGACTCTATGTGATCGAATATTTCTTTTACCCATGAGTTCTAGACAAGGTATCAAACCTATGAATCTATTTTATTTGTGATTTTGTGTGAATCTAGAACGAATACAAAAATAGACTACGACTTCGCTTCGAATTCGAATCAAGAAATAATCAAAAATTTTGTTTCCAGATCTCTCAATTCATCAAATTTCTTAAAGTGTCTCCTTTCGGTCATTCATCGAAAGGAGACACTTTAAGAAATGAATATTATTAATATTTTGAGACGAAAGAATTCCTTTTCTATAAAAATAGAGAATATTTTGAAAAAATTCCAACGATTACCCATATCCAAGAATAGAATAATTGAGAGAAAGGTATTGTGATGATAAAAAATGAGTGGTAAAACAAGATAGAAATGGACCGGTTATCATTATTAAGAAAACCCTTTATTGGTTAGTATTAGTAATGGAACACAAAAGAAAGGATAAATTAAAGGGTCGATTGACAGAAATAATTTACACGATAGGATTTATCTGCATCTAAAGTATCAATTCCAACAAATATTGAAAAAAGATGAATTTATTTCTTTCGAAATCATTTGATGTATCCGATGAATTGAATCTAGTAGTTCAATTTGTTACTTGTTTGAATTGAGTTGCATGGATTTGGATACGCATAAAAAACCTCAAAGGAGGGGGTTTTGTTTTAGGGTTGTTCCATATATATCGGCTTTGCCTCGACTGAACGTTTTGACGAAACTTCAGTTAAATTATGTTATAGAAAAAACAGGAATTTTTTCTCTCCTGCTGAGAAAGCATTCATTCTTCAGCCCATTTCCTTTTCTCAAAAGACTTCAATTGGTACGCGCAAAAAATAGGCCAATTCCGCGGCTTTTTGTTCAATTTCTCGTGAAGTCAAATTCCCATCAGTACGGGTCAACGGAACAGCCCCCCGGCCTCTGATGTCCATATAAAGGATACGACGAGCATAAATACCCTCTTTAACTTCTATTCTAATGGACTGAATATCTTTTATACGCAATCGGAGGAATATGCGACGATTTTTTCCAGGAAATCCCCAACGAAAAATACACACTATTCCCTCCGTTCTATCGAATCGATCATAACCACTACCTACATTCCAGGAAATTGTGCACCACAAATAGGAACTAATAAAGAAACCAGCGATCCCGTAGAAAGACATCACGAGCCCTTGTGGAAAAAAAACAATTTGCTGAGCCGGAACAAAAGATATAAAATTTCTACCAAGATAACTGGAAGTTCCAACCAATAAAAATCCTAATGAACCTAAAAAAACGATAAGGGCCCAGCAAAAATTACTTAGTTTTCGAGACCCCGTTATAAGTTCTATCCATATATGTTCTGATCGCCAACTCATACTTCATCCGATTAAATTTTATTGGAATTGAGAGAATCCCCCAAATTATTTTGACTTTACTTTTTTTTGTTTCCGAAGGAACTCTCATCAAACTAGCACTAGTTTGATGTGAACTAGTGCTAGTTGATGTGAACCCTTAGGAGTAATTAATCAAATTGGTTAGATCTAAACTAATAACATACCCTTCCTTAAATCCCAAATATACATATTACAGATGGATCCACCAACTTTAGGTATCCAACGATCCTGCTCTATTTGAAACTAGCTGGATTTTATTTACCCATAGATCATTTTCTGTAAGCATAATAGCTTTTTCCTTTAGAAATCACATGTCATACCATATTTACATTTCCCGAAAGAAATAAATATCTGTGTTATGCTAGCAAGTAGAAGTTCAAAAAAAAAAATGGATGAGATTGGGTCCCCTCAGATCTAAACAATCTTGTTTTTTTGAACATAAAGAAATAAAGAAGCCATTGCAATTGCCGGAAATACTAGGCCTACTAAAGGCACAAAAATAGAGGGAAAAGTGAAAGTTGTCATAAAATGGGGTACCTCGATTTATTATTTGCACCTGTTATTATTTTTTTATATCATATTTTACAATAATTATAATTCAAAAGTGTAATTATTATGAATTGGTCTTTATTATTAAATTCAATTTCTTAATAAATTTAATTTGAAAATTATTATAGAAGTAATAAATATCTATATATCTAAGTGAGTATATAGACTCAGTCCAAGGAATGTAGAACTAAATAAATGGACTTATTCATCTTTTTACACGAAAGATACCTATGATAATCAACTTTATTATATTAAATATATTTTTTTATTAATTTCTTTGTGTTTTGTTCTTGTCTTCTAATTTGAAAAGGTTTTTTACAAATTATCGAAAGATTTGCTAGAATGCGATACAACCAGGATTTTTAGTGAAAATGATATTTTCGGGCGATGCAGAAAGATAAAAAACTATATATCTATCTTTTCTATATTTGATTATCTACGTAAGGCGAAATTCGTTTTATTTGCCTAATGTCACGAAAGGAAGAACTCACGCTTTTATCTTCTTGATAAAGACTTCTTAATTAGTAATGGGAAATCTAGGTAAAAAAAAGAGTTATCCGCAACTTTTGCTTCTTTCTACAATTAGATCTTAGGTCACCAACCAAAGAAAATTGCGTTCTTATTTACTTTAATTCCGACAAGCTAACTACTTGTTTGCTACAAATAAAATAATTGAACTTAATACGCTCTACTTGATTGAATTTGAATTGAACGGAAAAAAGTCGTGGAGCTTAAATAACTCACTCAGAACACTTTTTAAAGTATTACGTGGTACGATTAGGTCGAATAAACCTTTCTGGAATAAATATTCAGCCGCTTGTGAACCTTCAGGTACTGTTTTATTCAATGTTTGTTCAATTACTCTTTTACCCGCAAATGCAATGTAGGAATTGGGTTCGGCAATAATGATATCTCCCAACATACCAAAACTAGCTGTTACCCCACCAGTAGTAGGAGATGTAAGGATTGATACATAAAATAACTTTTTATTGGATTGATAATCATATAAGGCAGATGATATTTTAGCCATTTGCATCAAGCTCAAACTTCCTTCTTGCATGCGCGCCCCCCCCGAAGCGCACACTATAATAAGAGGTATAAGTCGATTGGTAGCGTACTCAATCAAACGAGTGATTTTCTCCCCCACCACGGATCCCATACTACCCCCCATAAACTGAAAATCCATAACCCCAATTGCTACGAGAATACCATTTAGTTGACCTACACCTGTTTGAACAGCCTCAGTTAATCCTGTCTTTCTTTGATAAGAATCAATACGATCTTTATAAGGCTCCTCCTCCGAATGAAATCCAATGGGATCCAGAGAGACCATGTGTTCATCCATAGGGTCCCAAGTACCGGGATCGATCGAAAGTTCGATTCTTTCTGAACTACTCATTTTCAAATGATATCCACATTGTTCACAAATATTCATTTTTGATTTCAAAAATTTCTTATAATTTAATCCATAACAATTTTCGCATTGAACCCACAAATGCCTGTATTTTTGAGTTGCATCAAGATCATTAGACGCTTCTCTTAGAGTTAAATCACTACTCTTTGCGCGGGTTCGTAGACTGGACCTCCCGCTTTCACTACTAGTTCTACGTTTATCAAAAATGCACCTAGAAATGTAACTGTCACTACTATCACTTACAATGGACGTATCAATACAGATTTGAGACTGAAGATAACTGTCAATGCAACTATTAATGTGATTATTCCAAATAGATTGAGTTACATACATGTAACGATTGGATAAGGAATCTTCACTCGTAGATCCATTATTCATACAACTAGAATTGCGATAATGATAAAAAGAATTCTCTAATTCACTCATAAAAGAATAGTCGTTGTCAATCTCAAAAATATGATTTTCAATATCAAAATAGATAGAATAAGTATCTCCATTACTATCCCTAACTAAAAAAGTATCATCATAGAGAAAATTCCAAATGTCTTTGAAGCGGAATAAACGATCCACATTAGTGTAACTAGAATTGTCACGACCCCTGCAACTATGAATGTTTTTAGCCCTGCCTTTTCTATTCGGATCTTCACTTTCACTAGTATTTTCAACAGGACCAAGATTGTCCATTGAGTTCTTTATCCCATACCTACGTTCTAACTCCTTTTTAAACACCATCGAATTCAACCACCATCTTTCCATAGAGTTTTCTTGCCCCCTATTTGTTTGCATAAAAATACAATAGATGAATAGTCATTCGAGCCACAATTCTTTAGTTTTATTTATTTCCTATCAGACTAAACATAGAAATTCAATCACTGAAGTGTGAAAAAGGATTCTTTTTTGTTTTATGGGAATCCGGGGGTAAAACTTCACTATATATGAATATGATGGATTCTAAATATTAGAAATAATAATGGTAAAGAGGGGTTTTTCCTATGTCTTCGTATCGAACAAAAAAATAACTATTTGTTCTCTCCTCGAAACATTCGTAAAATCTCGTCTAATAAAAAACTAATAACAAGTAATAAATTAAGGTTCTATTCTAACACGAAACGAAGAGGACAATATATAGGGGTGGGTCGAAAGATTTGTGATACTTCGCTTGATTCAGGGAAACTACAGGATATATAAAGAATATACCAATCCTAAGGATAAGGATCCATAGGTTTAATTGTGGA